TTCAATAATAGACGCCTGGTGGCATTCCAGCTTTCCTTCTTTCTCCTTTCAGGACCTATCCGAACGAGAATCCAGTACTTCTCGGTCGTGAATATCAGAATAGGGCGAACCGCCCCGTGGATATCTTTGCTTCGGAACAAAACAATTAGAATTAGGCTCGGTCAACTGGAATGTGTATTATCCATATAGGGGATCCTCCAGTTGAGAGGGAGGATCCATCGACCTGAGACGAAGAGAAAGGTATATCTATTTTATTTAGTTATTCAGTTAAACCAATGATTCGTTATTGGAGCAGATAGCAAGAACCATTTCATCCGACATGCGTATTTTTGATTTTCCAATGGATTTACATCTTTCATTAATGGAAATTTTTTGATGTAGTGAGTAATAGCTCTGGTTGTTCGCTGTTCAAGAATTCTTGTTTAGGCAGTTCATACCATCCATACATAGTGTTTTGATCTAAGATTTCAATTCTTCCATGTTTCAGCAGTAGCATATTGTTCCATGGAGCTAAGGTCCAAAATATGGAAGAAACAGGTGTTTCCACAACTCTACCACCCAGTCAATTCCGTTCCACTTAATCCCTATTTCATGGCCACATATCTTTCCGGCTAAGTAATGGGAAACCTTTCTCCTCTTACATGAATACAATTTTCATTTCATCCGGGAAAATCCATCTTTTTCTCAACAATGTCTTTGTCATTTGATCCAATAGCCTTCCGTTAGATAGGAACAGATTTGATAAATACTGATAACTCTCGGATGGAGTATTAGAACGGAAAAATCCATTAGATAATGAACTATTGGTTCTAAGCAATCTCTGGCGATGAATCAAGACTTCGAAGTGCTTTTCTTTCCTATTCTTGATAAGCCAGTTTTCATACATAGATGTAAGAGGATGATCTTTTCTGGAAATTTTGACAATAAAAGCCAAAAACCCCTTTAACATCTCTTCATCTGCAAAGAATTCTCGGTGTGAAAACACAGAGACAAAGGGCTGATCTTTGAATAGGAAAAAGAGTGGATCCGCAGGGTCCCAAATGAATTGGCTTATTCGAAAAAAGCCTTGTTCTTTGGAAGATCTATATCGTGCCTGGTACTGCATGGTTCCACTCTGCAAGAACTCCGAATCATTCTCTTGAAGCTCATCCTCTTCATCATAAATGATCCGCTTGCCCAGAAATGACCCGGCCCAATAGGGAAATCCCAATTCATTGTGCCTTTCGATACAATCAAATAGAAAGCCCCAAGGGTGCCATATTCTAGGAGCCCAAACTATGTGATTGAATAAATCCTTCGCTATCCGTTGCGGGTCGAGTACTCCTTCTTCTTCTTCTCCTCCTTTTTCAAACTTCGAAAACTCCGGTTCGTCTTTTTCATAGAGAAATCTCTGATCAACGATAGAAGAATATCCATTTTGCATCATATATAAGGGATTCCCCGGTTCGGACCGAAGAAGCAATGTCACTCGATCATTATCAAACCGACCGCAATCTTTTTCTGTCCGTGAGGATCCCACCAGAGCGCCTTCTACTTCTAATAGGCCATGAACTAGATCAGAATCATTCTCAACGAACCCAGAAGAAGTGATCCCACTTTTTTCATCGGGTCCGGGTGGAGACCAAAGGTCTTGAGCGACCGATCCGGCAGAACAACTCAAAAGATAAAGAAGTATCGTTAATTTCTTCATGCTCGTTCCAAGCTCGAAGTACCATTTGTACAAATAAGGATCCCCTTCGTTAGATAATTTCCTCTTTATATAGATAGATATAGGATCTATGGGGAAATTACTTAGAAGTACATTTTGTACAAGAGCCCTTCCTATCTGATAGAAAAGGATCCCATGATCCTGAACCGGTCTTACCCGGGCTCGCAAAGCCCAAGTTTGTCTATGAAGAGCAAATCTAATTGTATTAGTGTCTATAATTGATTTCTTCTGTGTAATACTAATCGATAGGGCCTCATTGGTAAGTGCTACAAGATCTCGTGCATTGGAACCCACGTTTGTGGACCCGAATCCATTAGTATGGAACATTTTCTTTTCCAAGTGAAATCCCCTAGTATATGAAAGAGTGAAAAAGTGCTTTGGTCGTTGTGGAATAAGAAGCCTTCGTATCTTAATACATGTATTTAATCTATTCGGGGCTATTAGAGAGGGATCCACTTTTCGGGGAATATGAGTCGAAGCAATAACAAGAATATTTCTAGTGGAACATCTTTCACAATCCTTGGAGAGATAGTTCACTAATAGACCAAGGGATAAGTCATTCGCCTCATTCATATCCAGATCATGAATGTTTGGAATCCATATTATGCAAGGAGACATTGCTTTTGCTAGTTCGAATTGAAGGGTGATATAAAATCGGTCTGTTTCCAACATAATATCCATAATATCGATATCTAGAAACCCCAGCTCCGTATCAAGGTCACAATCGATATCGTCACTATCGTCACTATCATCAATATCGTCACTAGCATCAATATCGTCACTAACATCAAT